ATAAGAAGAGATGCGACTTCCACCTATATATTTTGTTACTTCTCCTACAAAGAAACTTGTAATACCTACTCCATTTGTAATTCCATCAATGATTCGTTTATCAAAAAAATTTGTTTGTTTTGCTAATGTTCTTATACTTTCAATTAAAGATGTTTTAAAAAAAGCATCTATGTAACCACGATTATATGACCAATTATATACAATATTTATTTGTTTTTCCCAACGAATTCTTTCAGAACTCCTTTTTTGAAATGAATTAAGTATGGGTAAATTTAATAAAGATGAATAAAAAGGCTTATATAAACAGTATGCTATAAATATTCCAAAAAAAGCTATACTGACTGAAAAAGTTGCATTTCTCAAAAATTCATACCAATCTACAAAATTTTGTGAATTTTTATGCAAAAGGTTTATCGACGGCGTGAATAATTTTGATAATATATCAAAGTCTATTCCTTCTTGATTGAAAGGAATTCCTACGGCTCCAACAAACAAAGTAAATAAAAGCAATACAAGCATGGGAAATAGCATAGTATTGTCTGATTCATGGGGATAATAGAAAGTTTTTTTATTAAGTCCAAAATTTTCAACAGTAATAAAAGTTTGATTTCTTACATTATTACTAATTTTATATGTTTTATGGCAAAAACAAGAAGCTCTTTTCATATTATTCATTGTTAATAATGGTACTAACTCAAAATTTCTATTAAGTCTTTTTTCTTCTTCTTTACCCCATAAAGAGATTGAATATAAGGATCTACTTTTTTTTCCACTGTAATTTATAAAATAAGTGTTTAAATGTCCTTCAAAAGTAAGTAAATAAATCCGAAACATATAAAATGCGGTTAATCCCGCTGTTGAACAAGCTATTATTGCAAAAATAGGCGAAAACAACAAACTATCATTAAGAATTTCATCTTTAGACCAAAAACAAGCAAGGGGTGGAATACCACAAAGAGAAAGTGTTCCTACTAAAAAGGCAGTTTTTGTAATCGGTACATGTTTTGTCAAACCACCCATAAGAATCATATTCTGACTTTTATCGGGAGAATATCCAACTATAGCTTCCATTGAATGAATTATGGATCCAGATCCTAAAAACAACAAAGCTTTCGAATAAGCATGAGTAATCAAATGAAATAAAGCGGATCGATAAGACCCCATACCTAGAGCTAACATCATATAACCCAGTTGAGACATTGTAGAATAGGCTAAACCTCTCTTAATGTCTTTTTGAGCAAGAGCTAAAGTGGCTCCTAAGAGTACTGTTATTATACCTATCAAAGATATTATATACATTATAGAAGGGATAACTATAAAAAGAGGAAGAAGACGAGCTACAAGAAAAATTCCCGCCGCTACCATAGTAGCAGCATGTATAAGAGCCGAAATAGGAGTAGGGCCCTCCATGGCATCAGGTAACCATACATGAAGAGGAAATTGTGCGGATTTAGCAATAGGACCCACAAATAAGAGAAATGCACACAAAGTAAGGAATAAGATATTTACTCTATTATTTAAAATTAAATTATGGAATATTTCGAACAAATCCTGAAATTCAAAACTGCCAGTTAGCCAATAAAGACCTAAAATTCCTAATAATAAACCAAAATCCCCTACACGATTAGTTACAAAAGCTTTTTGACAAGCATTCGCCGCAACAGGTCGTGTGAACCAAAAACCTATTAATAAATATGAACACATTCCGACTAATTCCCAAAAAAAATAAACTTGGATCAAATTAGAACTAGTAACTAATCCTAACATTGAAGTATTAAAAAAACCCATATAAGCAAAAAACCTCAGATATCCTTGATCATGAGACATATAATTGTCACTATAAATCAGAACCAAAATTCCAACAGTTGTAATTAATATTGACATAATAGACGTAAGTGGATCAATAAAGTAACCGAACACAAAATAAAATTCATTATTTATGGTCCAAGACCATACATTTTGATGAATAGAACTTATAAAAATTTGTTGAATAAATAGATAGAGTGAAAAGATCATAACTATACTTAACAAAAAAATACTCAGAAAAGTCCACATACGCCGAAGGTTTTTTGTTGCTGTTGGAAAAAGTAGAAGTCCAACTCCTAGTAAAATAGGTACTGGAAGTGGAATGAAAGGGATGATCCATGAATATTGATATGTATGTTCCATAAAAAAAAATCTTTTTTTATTCTTAAATTTTTTATTTCTTATTCACTGGTTTGTATATATATATATTTTTTTTTCAAAAGGGACAAAATAAAGCACGCGATTTCAAACCGAAATATAAATTTTTTGAATTAGTATAATCCTTCATAAATCTTTGAAAATAAATATATATATTCAAATCAAAAAATTAGAAGTGATTAAATAATATTACTAAGTTATTGCAAAAAAAATTTATTTGTCTTTTTTTTTTATTACTACTAAATAAAATTGTGATTTTCTACAGATATAGAAAAAGTTAATTATAATTCCGTACTACAATAATTTATATACATATATATTTATATACATATATTAAGAATAGAACAAAGATTTATACGACAAAAAAATACTTAATATTTTTTATATAAGAAAAAACTTTACATAAAAATTTTATTTGAGTTTGATAATTTAGAATTATTAAGGAATTAATTTTAATTTTGGAATTTAGTGACTGTATTCCAGTACACTAAGTGATTTTTTTTTTTTTTTTTTTTTATAATATATAATAAATTTTTAAAGAAAAAACTCAATATGGAGTACGAATGAATAGCATAATAAATGTCTTTGACATACAATTATACCACTGAAAATCTTTTTTCATTTTTTAATGGCAGTTCCAAAAAAACGTACTTCTATTTCGAAAAAGCATATTCGTAAAAATTTTTGGAAAAGGAAGGGATATTGGACATCGTTGAAAGCTTTTTCGTTAGGTAAATCACTTTCTACAGGTAATTCAAAAAGTTTTTTTATACAACAAAATAAATAAAAAGCATTATAATAATTAGAATTATCCTAACAAAAAACTTTTTTTTTCTTTTCTAATTAGGAATCAAAAGAGGAACAAAAAGACAATATATAGATAAAAAGAAAGGTTAACATTTTTTTTTTCAAACAAGGGATTATTATTTTCCCCATCGCTAACTTGATGCAATAATAAAAAAAGATCTTGTATTTCCTCTTAACGAGTAAATACAAGATCTTTAAGCGAAATCAATAGGTTCTTAAAATTAAGTAATTCTAAGTGAAAAACTTTTAACTTTATACCTTTAGGAATTTTTATTTATCTGAATTGTTATATTCTTTACTTGGAATCAAATTGATAAAAGCATCTATCCATAACAAGTGAATATTAGATAATAATAAATAATAATATATTATATTATTTCGAAGTGATCCAAAAATCTTATGTTTGTACTGTTTGTACAGTATAAAACGATGTAGCAAAACAGATGTTTTGATAATTATTTTTGTTATCTTGAGCAATTAGGTAAATCTTATTTTATTTTATTTAAAATTTATTAAGTATTTTGGATAAGTTTTAATGTTTAGAAAAAAGCATTTTTTTTATTCTAAAAAAAAAAAGAAAGTACAAAAAGTTAATTTAAAAAATTTAAACTAACTCAGGTAAAAAAAAAGATCTTAATTGAATTAAAACCCCAAAAACCTATTTAAACAGGTTTTTATTCATGAAATTAATTGTAAATTCCATTGAATTGGCCTCTTTATTTATATTTTAATCTCGACGATTGAATAAAAACTTGTTAGTATTGTTTTGAACAAGTTGCCGCTATGGTGAAATTGGTAGACACGCTGCTCTTAGGAAGCAGTGCTATAGCATCTCGGTTCGAGTCCGAGTAGCGGCATAAGATCTTATAAAAGAGATATTATATTATCAGTTTTATAATCAAACTAATACCCGACTTTTTCGAAAATCGGGTAAAACCTAGTATTAATTTATTAATTTTTAACATTTTTTTATGATTTTTTCAATTTTAGAGCATATATTAACTCATATATCTTTTTCGGTCGTTTCTATTGTACTGACAATTTATTTTTTAACTTTATTAGTTAATTTAGATGAAATCATAGGATTTTTTGATTCATCAGATAAAGGAATCGTAATTACGTTTTTTGGTATCACAGGATTATTATTCACCCGTTGGGTTTATTCAGGACATTTTCCATTAAGTAATTTATATGAATCATTAATTTTTCTTTCGTGGGCTTTTTCAATTATTCATCTTGTTTCCTATTTAAAAAAAAAAAAAAAAAATCACCTAAACGCAATAACTGCGCCAAGTGCTATTTTTATTCAGGGTTTTGCTACTTCAGGTCTTTTAAACAAAATGCCTCAGTCTGCAATATTAGTACCAGCTCTCCAGTCCCAGTGGTTAATGATGCACGTAAGTATGATGATATTAGGCTATGGCGCTATGTTATGCGGATCATTATTATCAATAGCTCTTCTAGTCATTACATTTCACAAAGTTGGCCCTACTTTTTGGAAAAATAATATAAAAGAAAATAATTTATTTAATAAATTATTTTCTTTTGATGTACTTTACGACATAAATGAAAGAAATTCTATTTTACTACAACAAAACATTAATTTTAGTTTTTCTCGAAATTATTATAGGTATCAATTGATTGAACAATTAGATTATTGGAGTTTTCGTATTATTAGTCTTGGATTTATTTTTTTAACCGTCGGCATTCTTTCAGGAGCTGTATGGGCTAATGAGACGTGGGGTTCATATTGGAATTGGGATCCAAAAGAAACTTGGGCGTTTATTACTTGGACCATATTCGCAATTTATTTACATATTAAAACAAATAGTAATGTTAGGGGTATAAATTCTGCAATTGTGGCTTCTATAGGCTTTCTTTTAATTTGGATATGCTATTTTGGTGTCAATCTTTTAGGAATTGGTTTACATAGTTATGGTTCATTTACATAAAATTAAATAAAACATTAACCAAAAAATAAAGGAATCCAAATAAAAAAGAATAGCATCTATATATAACTTCATATAAGTTAAGAGATCTAATTTAGTTTTTAGTATAAATAATCAAGAACCTTTTGAATCAAGTAGTACAATGATTCAAAAGGTTCTCACAATACAAAGACCAAAGACTTTCTGATTACAATTCAATTTAATGCTTTTTTTTATTTCCTTAAAACTAGCCATAAAAATAATTAGATAAAATGGATTCGACCTTGTCACTTGCTAATGAGAGCACAAAATCAGGATAAATCCCAATACCTATTATTGGTAGAAGAATAGAGATTGAAAGAAATAACTCTCGGGGTCCAGAATAAAAAAAAGAAAAGTTTTTGACATTAATTAACTTGTATCCATAGAACATTTGGCGTGACATAGATAATAAATATATAGGAGTAAATATCATTCCAATTGCCATTACAAAAATAATTAAAATTTTTGAAATTAATAAATATTTTTGGCTGGTAATTATTCCAAAAAAAAAAAATTAATTCTGCAACAAACCCACTCATGCCCGGTAATGCAAGGGAAGCCATCGATAAGATAGTAAACATTGTAAACATCTTTGGAATGGAGATAGCCATTCCACCCATTTCATCAAGATAAACAAGCCGAATTCTATCATAACTAGTTCCTGCCAAGAAAAAAAGTGCAGCGCCAATAAATCCATGAGAGATTATTTGTAAAATAGCTCCATTAAGTCCAGGATCCGTTATAGAACCAATACCTATAATTATAAAACCCATATGAGATACAGAAGAATAGGCTATTCTCTTTTTTAAATTACGTTGACCAGGAGATGTTAAAGCTGCATAAATTATTTGGATTGTACCGACTACCATCAACCAAGGAGAAAACATAGAATGAGCGTGAGGTAATAATTCCATATTGATTCGAACCAACCCATATGCTCCCATTTTTAATAAGATTCCAGCGAGAAGCATACAGGTACTGTAATGTGCCTCGCCGTGGGTGTCAGGTAACCAAGTATGTAAAGGTATAATCGGTGATTTGACGGCAAAAGCAATAAGAAATCCAATATAAAATAGTATTTCGAGTGTGACAGGATAGGATTGATTAGCTAATAGTTCTAAATTTAATGTTGGTTCGTTCGAACCATATAAACTTATACCTAAAACTCCTATTAATAAAAAAATAGAACTTCCTGCAGTGTATAAAATAAATTTTGTAGCTGAATACAGACGTTTCTTTCCACCCCACATGGATAAAAGTAGATAAACGGGAATTAATTCTAATTCCCACATGATGAAAAAAAGTAAAAGATCCCGAGAAGAAAATGATCCTATTTGACCGCTGTACATTGCTAACATCAGGAAATGAAATAATCGGGAATCCCGAGTAACAGGAAAAGCCGCTAACGTAGCTAAAGTAGTAATAAATCCCGTCAGTAAAATTGTTCCTATAGAAAGTCCATCTATTCCCATTCTCCAGTAAAAATTAAAAAAATTTATCCATTTATAATCTTCGGACAGTTGAATTAATGGATCGTCCATTTTATAATTATAACAAAAAGCGTAGGTCGTTAGAAGAAGTTCTAAGATACAAATGCATATAGTATACCATTTATTTACTTTATTTCCCCTATGCGGGAGAAATAACATTAACGAACCAGCAGATATTGGAAAAACAACAATTATTGTTAACCAAGGAAAATCATTCGTGGTAAAGACAAGATACACCAGGTCCAAAGAACGCGTACTCAAAAAAATATATATAAATAAAAAAATATAATTTAACTTTTTTGAGTACGAGTACTTGTCAATAAAAAAAAATTTTTTATTCCAAATTTATTCAAATGAGGTTTTCGGTAACATATCAATAAGCTAGACCCATGCTTCGAGTTGTTTCATGCCATAAATAAACTCGAACGCTCAAAAAATCTGTCGGACAGGCAGATTCACATCTCTTACAACCAACACAGTCCTCGGTTCTTGGAGCGGAAGCTATTTGCTTAGCTTTACATCCATCCCAAGGTATCATTTCTAATACGTCTGTAGGGCATGCTCGGACACATTGAGTACATCCTATACAGGTATCATAAATTTTTACTGAATGTGACATAGGATCTATAATTTTTTGAATGTCATAAATTTTCAATCTAGTAAACTTCTAACTGAATGATATATTAAAATACTAGATGAAACAATGATTTCCTTTAATAGAATTTTGGTAATGCATTCTGGCTCAATTGATAAAAAAAAAAAAAAAGAGGCTAAAATACTAAAATACTTTGATTTCTTATATTTTCACAAATATAATCTAGAAAGTCATAACCTATTATATATATATATGCAAATTAAAATCTATAATTTTTTTATTTATGCTACTTATTTAATAAGGTCGATTGGTTGATGCGAGTTGATTTTCTGTTACGATAAATTGACGAAACTATAGCTAATCCAATAGCTGCTTCAGCGGCTGCAATTGCTATAACAAAAATGCAGAAAATATCCCCTTTTAGTTGGGAATTATCAAAAAAATCAGAAAATGTTACGAAATTCATATTAACTGCATTGAGTATAAGTTCAAGACACATAAGAGCCCTAACCATATTTCGACTCGTGATCAATCCATAAAGACCAATAAAAAATAAATAGGCACTCAAAACAAGTACATGTTCGAGTATCATTCAGCAACTCCTTATAAATTTTGATTCATTTCAATATGAACAATAATTCACCGGATTCAATCAAATATAATAAAAAAAAAAAAGTACGAATAAAAAAAATATTTAGGTAAAATTTTGGTTAAAAAAAATATATTTCAAATATATATTTATATATATATATATTTAAAATATTAATTATAGTATTCAATCAAATTTAATTGACTGAATGAAAAAAATATCATAACATACATAAAGTTTTCTTTAGTCTTTACTAACTAAACGCTTTTTATTGACGAGCCACCGAAATTGCACCTATCAGAGCAACTAAAAGAATTATTGAAATGAGTTCAAATGGAAGAAAAAAATCTGTTGATAAATGAATTCCTATTTGTTGACTATTACTTATTAAATCTTGCTCTAGAATCTGGTTTAATCTTGTAGTCCAAATAACCCCGTACCATGACGTATCGAGAATTGTAGACATTAATGAAAAAAGAATAGTTGTACAAACCAACGAAGTAATCCCATTCCCAACGGTCCACAGATTAAAATTTGTGTAATATTCTGAATCATTCATGAACATCACAGCAAATATGATTAAAACATTTATGGCCCCCACGTAAATAAGGAGTTGTGCAGCAGCTACAAAATGGGAATTTGATAGAATATACAATAAAGATATACAAACAAGAACAAATCCTAAGGAAAAGGCCGAAAATATTGGGTTGGGAAGTACTACCACTCCCAGACCTCCTACTAGAATACCGAATCCCAGAAAAACTAAAAGAAAATCATGTATTGGTCCAGGCAAATCCATTATATTATTAAAACAAGAAAAAATCGAAACCCTTTTCATGACCTTATTAATTTAACCGGGGAATTTGTTTTTAATATGTTTCTAATAGAGCGAAATTAGAATCTAATGGATATTAATTTATGTAGATACAATTATTAGACAGTTTCGCTTTTTTTATGCTAAAGTGTTCAACCTATCTGTTTAAATAAAGTAATTACGAATTTATTATATTAAAAAAATGAGCCTTAATACTTAAGATTATTATATAAATATAATACAAGTTTTTAATTAAATTCTTTATATAATTCAAAAAAATTTGAATTCTTTTTTTAATAAACTTAATGGGTTTACCCATTTTTTGTTTGAGGTGAATTTAAAATTGTTCGAATAGTGTAATCATCAATTACTGACATTGGTAAACGACCCAAAGCTATTTGATTATAATTCAATTCGTGACGATCATAAGTTGAAAATTCATATTCTTCGGTCATTGACAAACAATTTGTTGGACAATATTCAACACAATTACCGCAAAATATACAAATTCCAAAATCAATACTGTAATAAAGCAATCGTTTTTTTCTAATATTCATTTCCAATTTCCAATCAACAATCAGGTAGATCTATAGGACATACTCGAACACATACTTCACAAGCAATGCATTTATCAAATTCAAAATGTATTCGCCCGCGGAAACGTTCCGGGGTTATTAATTTTTCATAGGGATATTGAATAGTTACAGGTAAACGATTTGTGTGGGATAAGGTAATCATGAAACCTTGACCAATATACCTTGCAGCTCGTAGGGTTTGTTGACCATAATTCATGAACCCGGTTATCATAGGAAGCATATTGTAATTATCTATAAATAATTTGATCTTTGTTTCTTTCTCTTGTTTAAAACAAGTAATGAATATATTGGATTCATTTTCAATTTATAGTGAAAAGAGTTGGAAAGAAGTTGTTAATAATAGATTACCAAGGGAAATAGGTAAAAGAAATTTCCATCCAAGATTTAGTAGTTGATCCATTCTTAGCCTAGGTAAAGTCCATCTTGTTGCGATAGAAATGAACAAGAACAAATATGTTTTAGCTAATGTAATAAAGATACCTATTGTTGTTCCAAAAGTTTGATCCCTCTCAAATAGCTCCAGAATAGATATATACGGAATAGAAATATTCCAACCGCCTAAGTATAGAACTGTCACAAATAATGAGGAAATTAATAGATTTAGATAAGAAGCAACGTAAAATAAACCAAATTTGATACCTGAATATTCAGTTTGATAACCTGCTATTAATTCTTCTTCCGCTTCTGGTAAATCAAACGGTAATCTCTCGCATTCTGCTAGGGAAGAAATTAGAAAAATGATAAAACCTATCGGTTGACGCCATAAATTCCAGCCCCAAAAACCATATTTTGATTGTGCCTCAACTATATCAACTGTACTTAAACTGTTAGATAATCCTAGTCGGTGATAACATTACTATTCTCACCGCTATTACAAAACCGTACATGAGGTCTTCGCCTCATACGGCTCCCCGGGGGCCAGAAATAAATCTAAGGACCAGATTAGTATTATTTAGATGGATATGATGTGTTCTAAAATAGATTAAATATAAATATATCTGGGGTCCCGAATTATACCAATGGAATTCTGTCTGCTCAAATTCTAAGAAAAAAAAAAGCGCTTCGGAATTCATCTCATCTTTTACAAATTTTAATTTCTATTTGTTGAGTCATAACTTAATCCTTTAATAAAAAACTCCTTGTAAAAATAAAAAGGTATTTCAGCTCATCGTGGTTTTCAATTACGAAAAAGAATTAGACATCCTATTTAGTTTATTATTCATGACAGAAATTCTATTTTATTTTCGAAATATATGAAAAAACTATCCTTGTTTCGTTCCTATTCTTCTTTCCTTTTTTATTAAAAAGCTGGTGGACTTAAAAAATAAAAGATTATTTCGTTTCTGATAGTCATTACATTTATCGGTGGATAGGAGCATACTCTGAATCGGAATCTTAGGGAGTACTGTCTGATCATTTCTACTAATTTCAAACCCCAATTAATCTTCTTTTTTTGTTATCTTATGGTATGCATAAATATCCTTTGTAATTTGTTTAATCTCTATTACAAATTCTTTGTGTATTTTGGTGTTTCTAACCATCCACTCACTTTTACCTAATTGCCGATCACTTTGTAATACATGTATGTTAATCTATATAACTGATAGTGAAAACGCCATACGGTTAATATTTTGAACCCGCTTCAAGCCAGGATGACTAAATCAACCAACCTTGGGGTAAAGTGATTCTTACGATTATGTTTATTTCCGTTTAACCTTTGTACATAGGAAATGAGACTCAAATTTTTTACTGCTAATTTCTGAGCAGTTTTTTTCACTCATATATAACTATCAAATTCCTTTTATTAAGATTAACCCAAAAAGAAATAAATATATATATATTCCGTTTTTAACTTACTTCGTCTAGAAGAAACGTAATTATAGTAAAAATGTTTATATTTCAACGAATCGCACGTAGAGATATTGATAAAACACATAGAGTTAATGGTATTTCATAACTAATCGATTGGGCAGCAGCTCGCAGACCACCTAAAAAAGAATATTTATTATTTGATCCATATCCTGACATAAGAAGTCCAATAGGAGCAATACTTGAGATGGCAATCCATAAAAAAATACCGATATTGAGATCCGATAAAACAAGGCGATTGCTAAAGGGAATTACTGAATAACTTAGTAAAATTGAGATAACTGCTATCGACGGTCCAATACTAAATAAAGGGCTATTTCCTCTAGCTGGACGAAGATCTTCTTTAAAAAGTAGTTTTGTCCCGTCGGCTAGGGCTTGAAGAATTCCCAACGGGCCAGCGTATTCAGGTCCAATACGTTGTTGTATCCCTGCAGATATTTCTCTTTCTAACCACACAATTACTAGTACACCTGTTATGATTCCCAATACAAGAGAAAAAATAGGGACAAACATCCATATTAGTCCGTAGACCTCTTTTAAAGATTCCAATCTAACAAAAGAATTTATAGTTTGTACGTCTATTGCATAAATTATCATTTTAACGATCAACTTCTCCCATAATTATATCTATGCTACCGAGTATCGTCATAATATCAGCCAATTTCATTCTTTTAACTAGTTCAGGAAGAATTTGCAAATTAATAAAACCCGGTGGTCTTATTTTCCATCTCCAAGGAAAACCACTTTGATCTCCTATGATAAAAATTCCCAACTCCCCTTTTGGGGCTTCAACTCTTACATAAAGTTCTTGTTTCGATAATTCAAAAGTAGGAGAAGGTTTTTTACTAATGAATCGATATTCAAAATCATTCCATTCTGGATTCCTTTTTTTATCAAAGTCTCTGCTTTCTAAATTCTCATAGGGACCTCCCGGAAGTCCTTCCAGAGCCTGTTGAATAATTTTTATGGATTCTGTCATTTCGCTAAGTCGTACTAAATAACGAGCTAATGAATCCCCTTGTTTTTGCCATTGAATTTCCCATTCAAATTCATCGTAAGACTCATAACGATCAACTTTACGAAGATCCCATGGTATTCCGGATGCGCGTAGCATTGGTCCGGATAAACCCCAATTTATTGCTTCTTCCCCACCAATAATCCCAACTCCTTCAACCCGTTCTAAAAAAATAGGATTTCGTGTAATCAGTTTTTGATATTCAACAACCTCGGTTAAAAAATAATCACAAAAATCCAAGCATTTATCTATCCAACCATAAGGTAAATCAGCCGCAACTCCTCCAATACGAAAAAAATTATGCATCATTCTCATACCGGTGGCAGATTCGAATAGATCATATATAAATTCGCGTTCTCTGAAAATATAGAAAAAAGGAGTCTGTGCACCAATATCTGCCATAAAAGGGCCGAGCCATAACAGATGAGAAGCTATACGACTCAATTCCAGCATAATTACTCTGATATAGCTGGCCCTTTTAGGAACTTGAATATTTCCCAATTGTTCTGGTCCATTTACTGTTATTGCTTCTGTAAACATAGTAGCTAAATAATCCCATCGCGTTACATAAGGTAAATATTGTATAATTGCCCGGTTTTCTGCAATTTTTTCCATTCCCCTGTGTAAATAACCCAATATGGGTTCACAGTCAACAACATCCTCGCCATCTAGAGTAACAATTAAGCGAAGAACACCATGCATGGATGGGTGGTGAGGTCCCATATTGACTATCATAAGATCTTTTCCTGTAACAGGTCTCTTCATAAGTTTTTCCTTGATTCGTTCTAGCATGAATTATATTGCTGAAAAATAAGTTTATGAAAAAATTAAATATCTAAAAAATTATTTAATTAACAATTTTTTAATTTAACGAGTTTTTAATTCCCGAATATTCAACTGATTAATTAATTCTTTATAACGTACTCTATTTTTTTTTTGACAAATAAGCCAGCAGTCGTTGACGTTTTCCCAGAATTTTTCGTAGACCCCTCTGAGATAAATAATCTTTTCTGTGCAATTCCAAATGTGAAGTAAGTCTTCGTATCTTATTAGTTAAACTGAATACTTGAAATTCAACGGATCCCCTGCTTTCTTCTTTTTTTTCTTGAAATGAAATGAATGTATTTTTTATCATAAAAAGAAAACCTTCCCTTTTTTATATGAATTGAAAGATATGAGTTTTACTGATCAGTAATAATAGTGGTATTTTTTTTTGTACAAGGATCTTAATTTAATTAGCAACTTATTATTCTTAATTTTATTAAAAGTATAAATTTAGATCTAAAAAGGAGGATTCTTTTCATTTATTTATGTATCTGTTCTGATTGGTATCTACGTCATTGATTAAATTAATCTCATGTATAAAGATTGAATTTAAAACAATCCCTCATATTTGTGCATACAGTTGTTTTCATATACCGTAACTTATATATTATATTTATATATATATTATATTTATATTATAGTAAAAAGGATCTATCATTAATGAATTTTAAATCGTGTATACATATGTATTCTTATCATACTGAAACGATTTCCGTTAGTAGTATTAAACCAATAGCGATTCATACAAGCTAAATCTTCTAATCTAAAGTTGGGCCAAAGAAAGGATTTTAATTTAATGAGGTTTTTTTTATCCTTATCAAGATCTTTTTTTTTTTGCAAAACTGTGGTCCAGTTTTGAATATTCTTATCAAATCTTGAATTTATATCCCTCGTGTTTTTTTTTTTTAAGTTGAAACAAATTAGAATTCGAAATTCTTTACGTCGTTTAGGGGATAGAATATTTTCCGGAACAAAGAAATCATAATTTTTTTTGTATCTTTTATTATTATTATTTTTTTGAACCAATGAAATATCTATGGTTCTATATATAATAAGTTGTCCATCGTTTTTTACAGACAAACGTACAGGTTCAATAATAAAAATTCCTTTTTTCATTAATTTTGCAAAAGTTAAATTCTTCTCAACCATTAGAATGTCTAGACTCATCTCCCCTCTTTCAATAGAAGATATCGCTATATCGTTTGGATTTTTTAGTCTAACCAAGAGACAGTATACTTTTACATTATTGAGAATTTTTTGATTAAAAAAACAATTCCATCGCAATTGAAAACGCGAATACCTTGTGAGAAATAAATTGAGTTCCGCTTCTGTATTGCTTTTGTATTGTTTTTTATTTTTACGTTTTTTTATCTTCGATTCCGCATAATTTTCTTCAATATTTTTTTCTTGGTTTGATATAGCTGGTTCAGGATTTCTTTTTTGTTCTTTATCTGATTCAAGCTCTCCTTGACCCGCCGATTCTTTTTCTTCTTTAGTTAGATTATAAAATCGAGGGTATTTTTTTTCATTTGATCGTATAAAACCTTTTTTCTTTCCAGTTATCTTTTTATTAACATTTTTGTTTTCATTAAAATTGAAAAGAAGTAATTTAATTGGTATCACCCAAGGTTTCTTTTTATATGTACTAGAAAAAAATAAAAATTCTGGAAAGAAAAAAAATTCAAAATTTGTTATACGACGATTTATTATTTCTTCATTCATTCCCATCCAATCAAAAAGGTTTATTTTTTTATTGGCAAGACCCGTCTTAGTTATTTTATCAACTCTTTGATAATTCTGAACTTTAGTCTTAATATATACTTTTTTACTCTTGGTATCAATCCAGGGCTCAATATTGAATTTTTTTATAAACCAAAAGTTTATAATTCTCCAATCCAAATATTTTCTATGCCGGATGTCCCCCATACCCCGAATATTATATTTTTCTAGAAAATAAGAGATTAAACAATTATCTAGAGTAATACCTATAGACATGTCAAAAAAAAATTTTTCTGTAGAATGAATAGATTTATAGCAAAAAAGATTATATATATAATCTTTTTTAAAATTGTGTTTTGGATTTAATAACGAGTCGGCTTCAAAAAAATTTTGTTTTTTGTAATTATCAACTTTGTTTTTTTCATATGAATCCTCTTTGGTTAAACTTGGCTTTAGAACTAGCGAGTCTTCGTTTATTTTCTTTTTCCATTTTTGGGTTACTAATCTAGCCCACGCAACCTGAGGTAAATTGTATTGATAATGACTTCGTAACCAGTTTTTCCATGGATTTACTTCGGAATTTAAAAGTGTTTTATCTTTTAATTCATAATTAAATATTCCTTGTTTTTGAAAAAAATCCTTTATTTGATTCTTAACAAAAAAGGATGTTATGCATATGTTATATTCAAGAACATCCTTTAATTTCGAAAAGTTACTAACTTGATTTTTTGATAATTTGTAAAATACATATGCTTGTGATAAAGAGCGTAGGTCATAACTAAAAAACTTTTTTTTTGATATAAAATTTTTTATAGTCGAAATAAAATAAATGGGATTTTTTTTTTTTAATTTTTCTCCAGTTTCTTCATTCTTGTAAATATATTTATCAATACTTGTTTTTGTTGATTCAAAAAAAAGTTGTGTAGTAATTCTTGGAATATTAATGATACCTATAAAAATAGCTATAGACAGTTGTTCGATGTAAAATTTTATAAAAAAAACAGATTTACGAATTAATCGAGTATTTTGTCTTTTGAATGTCTGCCAAAATTTTTTTGATGACTTAATTATTTTATAACCATAACGCGATTTGTTACAACTATTTGTTAGGTTTTTTTTTTCTTTTGAAATTCCTTCTATTTGATTTCTGATTGTCTTTATTCTATCAATCAAAAATTTTTTTTTTTTTTCGCTGAGTGAAGAATTTATCCACTCCGTGGATTTATTTTGAACAGATAGTTCATAAATCATCTGATTACTCATTATTGAATCTTTTTTAGTTTCATTTAATTCATATATTTCTCTCAAGCCAAATAATGGAATTAGATTTCGTTTTGAAAAGTCTTTCATTTTTCCTTTTATAAAAAGAAAGTTTTTGATAATCCAGCGTTTAATTTCTTTTGCGACTTTTAGGAAAATTGTTGCTCTTTCTTTGAAAATCCTTAAAACCAGAAAAGACTTAGTTTTGAGTTTTTTTATTCTTTTTTTTAATTCTTTATAAATAGGTTCAAAAAAAGAGGGCTTTTTTTGGGCAGAACCAAACGGTAGTTCGGTTTCCATCCCCCAAACTGTTAAAAAACAAAAATTGTTTTTTTCTACTTTTTCTTTTTTTTTTTTTAGCCGAGCCTTCCGAGATGCTTGAAATTTAGATTTATGCCAAGGTTTAAGATTAAAAGGAAATAGGATTTTTATCTGAATACCATCCGTTAACCAGTTTCTTGGAAATTCTGTTTCGGACAGTTGAACCCCATTATAAGTGCATTTAACATGCATTTCACGTTTACAATCCTTTAAATCCTCGGACCACTCGGGAAATTGAAATAATAACATACGGACGCTATTTTTAATTATTATCAATAAAGGTAATATAATATATTTTCTAAAAATAGATTGAGTTACTAAGAGAGAACCTCTTATTATTTGAGCAAATAGGAAGCTATCCCAAGTTTCTGCAATTTCTATCCGTTTTTTTTCTTCTATTTTTAATTGTTCTTCTTCTTTTTTTTCAATTGTGTTTTTTTTTTTTTTCCACATGAAATTTCTAATAATTTTTTTTTTTAGCCCCCATATATCAAATGAAAAAAAAAAAAGTTTATCTATTCTATCAAAAAAAAGGGGGGAATGTACTTTTGCTTGAAAAAATTCCCAAATAAAAGTTTTACGCCTTTGGGAACGCATGGATCCTTTAATTATCTCTCGGCGAAAATCAGATTGTTGTGAATAACGGATCAAAGCCATTTCATTTTTTTGGTCAGAATTTTTATTATCCTTGAGATTAGTATAAATCTCGTTATGCGGCTCTTTATCAGTAAAAACCACTACACGTTTTGATTTTCTTGAACGAATTCCAGGCTCCATAGGTACATTTTCTTCAGTTTCGCCTTCCAATCCTTCTAACTCACTTTTTAATTTGTATGACCATCGAGGAACTTTTTTCTTTATTTCATGGAAATAAAGTAAATTTTTTATAAGAGTTTGATCGTTGCTATCCGTTATCACGACATCAAATAAAAATTTGAATATTTTTATCTCTTCTTCTGAATTAATTTTATCTTCTTGGGGTTTGGAAAAAAAATAAAGTTTTTTCTCTAAAGATTTTATATTAAATTTTTCTATTGTTTGCTCAAATTTGTGATAATTAATCTTCAGAAGTATACCATGAATCTTGTTTATCCAATAACCTCCTATATTATTTTTTATATAGGTTTCGTTTAAGATTTGGAATTGAGGTAATTTTTTGATTCTTCCGCGATAGATCCCATGCAAAAATGGATCATAAATTTTAGGTAAATATTCTTTTTTAGTTTCGTTATGACAAAATCGAGTAGTTTTTTCCAGATCTAAAGCTTCAATTCGATTTAAAAATTCGTTTTTTAAGTTTTCCTTTTTTTCTTCATTGATTAAACTCCAACAAGTATAAACTTGGTCAGAGGGTGCTTTTTCTCTTTTAAATGAAGGTATCTTTTTTTGGATCATTTCAAAAAAAGTTGAAAGATTGGGGGGATATGTAAAAGATATTCGTTCTTT